GCTAGCGTAGCTTAAACCAAAGCATAGCACTGAAGATGCTAAGATGGACCCTAGAAAGTCCCGCATGCACAAAGGCTTGGTCCTGACTTTACTATCAGCTCTAACACAACTTACACATGCAAGTCTCCGCAGCCCCGTGAGGATGCCCTTAATCCCCCGCCCGGGGACGAGGAGCAGGCATCAGGCACAACCTATTTAGCCCAAGACGCCTTGCCACGCCACACCCCCAAGGGAATTCAGCAGTGATAGACATTAAGCCATGAGCAAAAGCTCGACTTAGTTAGTGTTTAAGAGGGCCGGTAAAACTCGTGCCAGCCACCGCGGTTATACGAGAGGCCCTAGTTGACAGACACGGCGTAAAGGGTGGTTAAGGAGTGCAAAAATAAAGCCAAAGGGCCTCTTGGCCGTCATACGCTTCCGAGCGTCCGAAGCCCAAACACGAAAGTAGCTTTAGTAATAGCCCACCTGACCCCACGAAAGCTGAGAAACAAACTGGGATTAGATACCCCACTATGCTCAGCTATAAACCTAGACGTTTCATCACAACAAACGTCCGCCCGGGTACTACGAGCGTCAGCTTAAAACCCAAAGGACTTGGCGGTGCCTTAGACCCCCCTAGAGGAGCCTGTTCTAGAACCGATAACCCCCGTTAAACCTCACCACTCCTAGTCATCCCCGCCTATATACCGCCGTCGTCAGCTTACCCTGTGAAGGACTAACAGTAAGCAAAATGGGCACAACCCAAAACGTCAGGTCGAGGTGTAGCGCACGAAGTGGGAAGAAATGGGCTACATTTTCTATCACAGAATATTTACGAACAGCATTATGAAACTTAATGCTCGAAGGAGGATTTAGTAGTAAAAAGGAAATAGAGTGTCCTTTTGAACCCGGCTCTGAGGCGCGTACACACCGCCCGTCACTCTCCCCTGTCAAACAGCAACAAACGTACTTAACATCAAAGCACGGACAAGGGGAGGCAAGTCGTAACATGGTAAGTGTACCGGAAGGTGCACTTGGATCAAACCCAGGACGTGGCTGAGATAGTTAAGCATCTCCCTTACACCGAGAAGACATCCATGCAAGTTGGATCGCCCTGAGCCAAACAGCTAGCTTAATTTACCAAAATAACTAAAAAACATAAATAACACAACACAGCCAAAACCCACTAACCAAATCATTTTTCCACCTTAGTACGGGCGACGGAAAAGGTCCTAATATCAAGCGATAGAAAAAGTACCGCAAGGGAAAGCTGAAAAAGCAATGAAACAACCCATACAAGCACCAAAAAGCAGAGACTTAGCCTCGTACCTTTTGCATCATGATTTAGCCAGCACACTCAGGCAAAGAGACCTTAAGTCTGAAACCCCGAAACCAAGTGAGCTACCCCGGGACAGCCAACGTGGGCCAACCCGTCTCTGTGGCAAAAGAGTGGGAAGATCCCCGGGTAGAGGTGACAGACCTACCGAACTTGGTGATAGCTGGTTGCCTAAGAAATGAATAGAAGTTCAGCCTCGTGCCCCTTAAGTTAACCTAGTAATACCTAACTAAGCACAAAAAGTGAAACACGAGAGTTAGTTAAAGGGGGTACAGCCCCTTTAACAAAGAATACAATCTTCAACAGAAGGATAAAGATCATATTTTACAAAACACGTCGTCCCAGTGGGCCTAAAAGCAGCCACCTGCACAGAAAGCGTTAAAGCTCAAACGACACAAAGTTTATTATTCCGATAAAAAATCTCACTCCCCTAAATCTATTAGGCTGCTCCATGCAAACATGGAAGAAACCATGCTAAAATGAGTAACAAGGGGACCCAATCCCCTCCAAAGCACAAGTGTAAGCCAGATCGGACAAGCCACTGGCAATTAACGAACCCAAAAAAAGAGGGCAAACGCAACAACAAACTAAATTCAAGAAAACCCTACAACACTAAAATCGTTATCCCCACACTGGAGTGCCCCCAAGGAAAGACCAAAAGAAAGGGAAGGAACTCGGCAAACACAAGCCTCGCCTGTTTACCAAAAACATCGCCTCCTGCAAACCTCAAGGCATAGGAGGTCCAGCCTGCCCAGTGACCACAAGTTCAACGGCCGCGGTATTTTGACCGTGCAAAGGTAGCGCAATCACTTGTCTTTTAAATGAAGACCTGTATGAATGGCCAAACGAGGGCTTAACTGTCTCCCCTTTCAAGTCAGTGAAATTGATCTACCCGTGCAGAAGCGGGTATATAACTACAAGACGAGAAGACCCTTTGGAGCTTTAGGTACAGATCCAATCACGTTAAACAACTCATTAAACAGCACAAACCTAATGAAATCTGGAATCTTACCTTCGGTTGGGGCGACCGCGGAGAATAAAAGATCCTCCACGTGGATTGAGCCAAAAAGCTTAAAACCAAGAAAGACATTTCAAAGTCACAGAACATCTGACCAAATATGATCCGGCCAATTAGGCCGATCAACGGACCAAGTTACCCTAGGGATAACAGCGCAATCCTCTCCCAGAGTCCATATCGACGAGGGGGTTTACGACCTCGATGTTGGATCAGGACATCCTAATGGTGCAGCCGCTTTTAAGGGTTCGTTTGTTCAAGGATTAAAATCCTACGTGATCTGAGTTCAGACCGGAGCAATCCAGGTCAGTTTCTATCTGTAACGCCACTTTTCCTAGTACGAAAGGACCGGGAAAGAGGGGCCAACGCTAAAAGCGCGCCCCACCCCTAATTGATGAAAACAACTAAATCAAACAAAGGGAGGGCAAACACAACCGCCTAAATAAGGCCACACTAAGATGGCAGAGCATGGTAATTGCAAAAGGCCTAAGCCCTTTCAGCCAGAGGTTCAAATCCTCTTCTTAGTTCATGCTAAACACTCTACTGACACATCTAATTAATCCGCTAGCATACATTGTACCCGTCCTCCTGGCCGTGGCATTCTTAACCCTACTTGAACGAAAAGTGCTAGGATATATACAACTACGAAAAGGCCCAAATGTCGTAGGACCATACGGACTACTACAACCAATCGCCGATGGAGTAAAACTATTTATTAAAGAGCCAATCCGCCCATCAACCTCCTCACCAGTTCTATTTCTAGTAGCCCCAATACTAGCCCTAACCCTGGCCCTAACCCTATGATCACCAATACCCATACCACACCCAGTAACCGACCTGAACCTTGGAATCTTGTTTATTCTGGCCCTATCAAGCCTGGCAGTATATTCTATTCTCGGCTCAGGATGGGCCTCAAACTCAAAATACGCACTCATCGGAGCCCTGCGAGCCGTGGCCCAAACAATCTCATATGAAGTTAGCCTTGGACTTATTCTACTATCTATCATTATCTTTTCAGGGGGATATACACTCCAAACATTTAATATTACACAAGAAGCCATCTGACTCCTAATTCCAGCCTGACCACTAGCCGCAATATGATATATCTCAACCCTCGCAGAAACAAACCGAGCACCATTCGACCTCACTGAGGGTGAATCTGAGCTAGTGTCGGGGTTTAACGTAGAATATGCAGGAGGCCCATTTGCCCTATTCTTCTTGGCCGAATATGCCAACATTCTATTAATAAACACCCTCTCCGCCATCCTATTTCTTGGGGCCTCACACACGCCAGCCTTTCCAGAACTAACAACAATTAATTTAATAACTAAAGCCGCACTTCTATCCGTGGTCTTCCTATGGGTACGAGCCTCCTACCCCCGGTTTCGATACGACCAACTAATACACCTAGTATGAAAAAACTTCCTCCCATTAACTCTGGCCCTAGTACTATGACACACCGCCCTACCCATTGCATTTGCAGGACTCCCACCACAACTATAGCCAAAGGAACCGTGCCTGAATGCCCAAGGACCACTTTGATAGAGTGGCTTATGAGGGTTAAAGCCCCTCCAGTTCCTAGAAAGAAGGGAATCGAACCCATACTCAAGAGATCAAAACTCCAGGTGCTTCCTTTACACCACTTCCTAAGACAAGGTCAGCTAATCAAGCTTTCGGGCCCATACCCCGAACATGACGGTTAAAATCCCTCCCCTGTCAATGAACCCCTACGTACTATTAATTCTCCTCTCTAGCCTAGGACTAGGAACCACCCTAACCTTCGCCAGCTCCCACTGACTACTTGCCTGAATAGGACTAGAAATTAACACCCTAGCAATTCTCCCCCTAATAGCACAGCAACACCACCCCCGGGCAGTAGAAGCAACCACTAAATATTTTCTCACCCAAGCCACTGCAGCAGCTATAATCTTATTTGCAGCCACCACAAATGCATGAATCACCGGAGAATGAGACATCAACAACATATCTCACCCCCTCGCCTCAACTCTAACCATAACCGCCTTAGCCCTAAAAGTGGGACTCGCACCAATACACTTCTGAATGCCTGAAGTCCTCCAAGGACTAGACCTAACAACAGGACTAATCCTATCAACATGACAAAAACTAGCCCCATTCGCACTAATTATTCAAATATCACCAAACACCAGCCCAACACTACTCACAGCCCTAGGCCTTTCCTCAACACTTATTGGAGGATGAGGCGGTCTTAACCAGACCCAACTACGTAAAATCCTAGCATACTCATCAATTGCACATATAGGATGGATAATTATTATCCTACAATATGCCCCACAACTTACCCTAATCGCCCTGGGAGTTTATATCCTAATAACCACAACAGCTTTCCTATCACTAAAAATGGCATCTGCCACAAAAATCAACTCACTAACGGCAACATGACCAAAAAGCCCAATTCTTACAGCAACCACAGCCATAGCCCTCCTGTCATTAGGCGGACTCCCACCACTAACAGGGTTTATACCAAAATGACTAATCCTGCAAGAGCTAACAAAACAAGACCTCCCAATCACCGCAACAATTATGGCATTAGCTGCCCTATTAAGCCTATACTTCTACCTACGACTATGTTACGCAATGACTCTAACCATCTCCCCAAACACAAACAACGCCACAACCCCATGACGAACCCAAATCACCCAGCCAACACTCACACTGGCCCTGTTTACAACAACAGCCCTAGGCCTCCTGCCAATCACCCCCTCAATTATAGCACTAACCACTTAAGGACTTAGGATAGCCCTTAGACCAAGAGCCTTCAAAGCTCTAAGCAGGAGTGAAAATCTCCTAGTCCTTGATTAAGACTTGCGGGACTCTATCCCACATCTTCTGAATGCAAATCAGACACTTTAATTAAGCTAAAGCCTTACTAGATGAGAAGGCCTCGATCCTACAAACTCTTAGTTAACAGCTAAGCGCTCAAGCCAGCGAGCATTCATCTACCTTTCCCGCCGTTAGCCTAGTAAGGCGGGAAAGCCCCGGCAGACGTCAATCTGCGTCTTCAGATTTGCAATCTAATGTGTTCTTCACCACGGAGCTGTGATAGGAAGAGGACTTAAACCTCTATCTTTGGGGCTACAACCCACCACCTAGCTTCGGCCATCCTACCTGTGGCAATCACGCGCTGATTCTTTTCTACTAACCACAAAGACATTGGCACCCTCTACCTGGTATTCGGTGCCTGAGCTGGAATAGTTGGTACAGCCCTCAGCCTACTAATCCGTGCTGAGCTTAACCAACCCGGATCACTTCTTGGCGATGACCAAATCTATAATGTTATTGTTACCGCCCATGCCTTTGTTATAATTTTCTTTATAGTAATGCCAATTCTCATTGGAGGATTCGGCAACTGATTAGTCCCCCTAATGATTGGGGCCCCCGATATAGCATTCCCACGCATAAATAATATGAGTTTTTGACTGCTGCCACCATCCTTTCTCCTTCTCCTCGCCTCATCTGGCGTAGAAGCTGGGGCAGGCACAGGGTGAACTGTCTATCCACCACTAGCGGGCAATTTAGCTCACGCAGGGGCATCTGTTGACCTAACCATCTTCTCCCTGCACCTGGCCGGTGTGTCCTCAATTCTAGGGGCAATTAATTTTATTACCACAACTATTAATATAAAACCACCGGCCATCTCTCAATACCAAACGCCGCTGTTTGTATGAGCTGTCCTAGTAACAGCTGTTCTCCTCCTGCTCTCACTACCGGTTCTAGCAGCTGGGATTACAATACTTCTAACAGACCGAAACCTAAACACAACCTTTTTCGACCCCGCAGGGGGAGGAGACCCGATCCTGTACCAGCACTTATTCTGATTCTTTGGGCACCCTGAAGTATATATTCTTATCCTGCCTGGCTTTGGGATTATCTCGCACGTAGTAGCCTACTATGCTGGTAAAAAAGAGCCATTCGGCTATATAGGAATGGTCTGAGCAATAATGGCCATCGGCCTTTTAGGGTTCATTGTCTGAGCCCACCACATGTTCACAGTTGGGATGGACGTAGATACACGAGCGTACTTTACGTCAGCAACAATAATTATTGCCATTCCAACCGGTGTAAAAGTATTTAGCTGACTGGCGACACTACACGGAGGCTCAATTAAATGAGAGACACCAATACTATGAGCACTAGGCTTTATCTTCCTATTTACAGTGGGGGGACTTACTGGAATTGTTCTATCAAACTCATCCCTTGACATTGTCCTTCACGATACGTATTATGTAGTTGCCCACTTCCACTACGTCTTATCAATGGGAGCTGTATTTGCAATTATGGCAGGCTTTGTCCACTGATTCCCGCTGTTCACAGGATTTACTCTACACAGCACCTGAACAAAAATTCACTTTGGAGTAATATTTGTAGGAGTAAACCTAACATTCTTCCCACAACACTTCCTAGGCCTAGCAGGAATACCACGACGGTACTCAGACTACCCAGATGCCTACACGCTATGAAACACCGTCTCTTCTATTGGATCATTAATCTCTTTAGTGGCAGTAATTATGTTCTTATTTATCCTATGAGAAGCTTTTGCTGCTAAACGAGAGGTCCTATCCGTAGAACTAACCACAACAAACGTAGAATGACTCCACGGATGTCCACCACCATACCACACATTTGAAGAGCCAGCATTCGTTCAAGTTCAATCAAATTAGCCGAGGAAGGGAGGAATTGAACCCCCATGTGCTGGTTTCAAGCCAGCCGCATAACCACTCTGCCACTTCCTTTAAGACATTAGTAAAACTGTAAATTACATCACTTTGTCAAGGTGAAATAGTAGGTTAGACCCCTGCATGTCTTAAGCCAGCACGGCTTAATGGCACATCCCACACAATTAGGATTCCAAGACGCGGCGTCACCCGTTATAGAAGAACTTCTCCACTTCCACGACCATGCCCTGATAATTGTATTTTTAATTAGCACCCTAGTGCTATACATTATTGTTGCAATGGTTTCGACAAAACTTACTAACAAGTATATTTTAGACTCACAAGAGATTGAGATCGTATGAACCGTCCTCCCAGCTGTTATTCTTATTTTAATTGCCCTACCCTCATTACGAATTTTGTATCTTATAGACGAGATTAATGACCCCCACCTAACAATTAAAGCCATAGGCCATCAGTGGTATTGAAGCTATGAATATACCGACTACGAAAGCCTAGGCTTCGACTCATATATAATTCCAACCCAAGACCTAACCCCTGGACAATTTCGACTCCTAGAGACAGACCACCGAATAGTAGTCCCCATAGAATCCCCAATTCGAGTTCTCGTCTCGGCCGAAGACGTCCTACACTCCTGAGCTGTCCCCGCCCTGGGGGTTAAAATAGACGCAGTGCCAGGACGCCTCAATCAAACCGCCTTTATCGCCTCCCGACCAGGTGTATTCTATGGACAATGCTCTGAAATTTGTGGAGCAAACCACAGCTTTATACCAATCGTAGTAGAAGCAGTGCCCCTAGAACACTTTGAAAACTGATCCACACTTATACTAGAAGACGCCTCATTAGGAAGCTAAGTTCGGGTAACAGCGTTGGCCTTTTAAGCCAAAGATTGGTGCCTCCCAACCACCCCTAGTGAAATGCCTCAATTAAATCCCGCCCCTTGATTTGCAATTTTAGTATTCTCGTGAGTAATTTTCCTCACTATTATCCCAACCAAAGTTATAAACCATGTTTCACCAAACGAGCCAACCCCTCTAAATGCTGAAGCACATAAAACTGAACCCTGAGACTGACCATGGCAATAAGCTTTTTTGATCAATTTGCAAGCCCATCATACTTGGGAATTCCACTAATTGCTATTGCAATTGCCCTACCCTGAGTTCTATACCCCACCCCAACATCACGATGAATTAATAACCGACTAATCACAATCCAAGGATGATTAATTAGCCGCTTTACTAACCAACTCATACTTCCCCTTAATGTTGGAGGTCACAAATGAGCCCTGCTACTAGCCTCCCTGATGGTTTTCCTCATCACCATTAATATGCTTGGACTATTACCATACACCTTCACCCCAACAACACAATTATCCCTTAATATAGGATTTGCCGTCCCCCTATGACTTGCAACGGTCCTCATTGGAATACGCAACCAACCAACAGTCGCCCTCGGTCACCTATTACCAGAAGGAACCCCAATCCCACTAATCCCAGTCCTAATCATTATCGAGACTATTAGCCTGTTTATTCGTCCGCTAGCCCTTGGTGTTCGACTAACAGCCAACCTGACTGCCGGACACCTGCTCATTCAACTCATTGCAACCGCCGTATTCGTCCTACTGCCAATAATGCCAACTGTAGCAATTTTAACCGCCACTGTTCTATTCCTACTGACCCTCCTAGAAGTCGCAGTAGCAATAATTCAAGCCTACGTGTTTGTCCTGCTACTCAGCCTCTACCTCCAAGAGAACGTTTAATGGCCCACCAAGCACATGCATATCATATGGTTGATCCAAGCCCATGACCCCTAACTGGCGCAATCGGAGCTCTTTTAATGACATCCGGCTTAGCGATCTGGTTCCACTTTCACTCAACCACACTCATAACCCTGGGATTAGTTCTCCTACTCCTGACAATATACCAATGATGACGAGATATTATTCGAGAAGGAACATTTCAAGGCCACCATACACCACCAGTACAAAAAGGCCTACGATACGGAATAATTCTGTTTATCACATCCGAAGTGTTCTTTTTCCTTGGGTTCTTTTGAGCCTTCTACCACTCAAGTCTGGCACCCACCCCTGAACTAGGAGAATGCTGACCACCAACAGGCATTATCACACTCGACCCCTTCGAAGTCCCCCTTCTCAACACAGCAGTCCTCCTAGCATCCGGAGTCACAGTAACATGGGCACACCACAGCCTCATAGAGGGTGAGCGAAAACAGGCCATCCAATCCCTAGTACTTACCATCCTCCTCGGACTTTACTTTACAGCCCTTCAAGCTATGGAATACTACGAAGCCCCTTTCACAATCGCAGATGGAGTCTATGGGTCTACATTCTTTGTGGCCACAGGATTCCACGGATTACACGTTATTATTGGAACTTCATTCTTGGCTGTCTGCCTCCTTCGCCAAATTCAATACCACTTCACATCTGAACATCACTTTGGCTTCGAGGCCGCCGCATGATACTGACATTTTGTTGACGTAGTCTGACTATTCCTTTACGTATCAATTTACTGATGAGGCTCATAATCTTTCTAGTATCAAACGCTAGTACGAGTGACTTCCAATCACCCAGTCTTGGTTAAAGCCCAAGGAAAGATAATGAACTTAATTATTACCATTCTAGTTATTACAATTGCCCTGTCACTAATCCTAGCAATCGTATCCTTCTGACTTCCACAAATAAACCCAGACGCAGAAAAACTCTCACCATACGAATGTGGCTTTGACCCTCTCGGATCTGCGCGACTACCATTCTCCATCCGATTTTTTCTGGTCGCCATCCTATTCCTTCTATTCGACTTAGAAATTGCCCTACTCCTACCCCTGCCATGAGGGGATCAACTATACAGCCCCACTGGAACCTTCTTCTGAGCCACAGCAGTCCTCATTCTATTGACCTTAGGACTAGTATATGAATGAACACAAGGAGGCTTAGAATGAGCAGAATAGGGAGTTAGTCCAAATCAAGACCTCTGATTTCGGCTCAGAAAATCGTGGTTAAATTCCACGGCCCCCTTATGACACCCGTTCACTTCAGCTTCACCTCAGCATTTATCCTTGGACTAATAGGCCTAGCATTCCACCGCACTCACCTGCTCTCAGCACTACTATGCCTGGAAGGAATAATACTATCACTATTCATTGCACTAGCCCTCTGAGCCCTACAATTTGAATCCACAGGATTCTCAACAGCCCCCATACTTCTACTAGCATTTTCCGCCTGCGAAGCAAGTGCAGGCCTTGCACTCCTGGTTGCCACAGCCCGAACCCATGGGACCGACCGCCTACAAAACCTAAACCTTCTACAATGCTAAAAGTACTAATTCCAACAATCATGTTATTCCCAACAATCTGACTGTCCTCCCCAAAATGACTATGAACAACAACAACCGCCCACAGCCTGCTCATCGCACTAACCAGCCTCATTTGACTAAAATGAACCTCAGAGACCGGATGAACAACTTCTAATACATATATAGCCACAGACCCACTATCAACCCCCCTCCTGGTTCTCACATGTTGACTTCTTCCACTGATAATTCTAGCCAGCCAAAACCATATTAACCCAGAACCAGTTGCCCGACAACGACTATACATCACCCTCCTGGCCTCACTACAAACCTTCTTAATTATAGCATTCGGCGCCACCGAAATCATTATATTTTATATCATATTTGAAGCCACGCTTATCCCAACACTAATTATTATTACCCGCTGAGGAAACCAAACTGAACGCCTAAATGCAGGGACATATTTCCTTTTTTATACACTAGCCGGATCCCTTCCACTTTTAGTAGCCCTACTTCTCCTTCAACAATCAACAGGAACATTGTCTATACTAATCCTACAATACTCGCAACCACTAACACTCAACACCTGGGGGCACAAGATCTGATGAGCCGGATGCTTAATTGCATTTTTAGTAAAAATACCTCTTTATGGTGTTCACCTCTGACTACCCAAAGCACACGTAGAAGCGCCCGTAGCCGGATCAATAGTTCTAGCCGCAGTCCTTCTTAAACTTGGAGGCTACGGAATAATACGGATAATAGTTATACTAGACCCACTCTCCAAAGAACTAGCCTACCCGTTTATTATCTTGGCCCTATGAGGTATCATCATGACTGGTTCCATCTGCTTACGTCAAACAGACCTAAAATCACTAATCGCTTACTCTTCAGTAAGCCACATGGGGCTCGTTGCAGGCGGAATCCTAATCCAAACCCAATGGGGATTTACTGGAGCAATCATTTTAATAATTGCCCACGGTCTAGTATCCTCCGCACTATTTTGCCTGGCCAACACCGCCTACGAACGAACACACAGCCGAACCATGATTCTGGCACGAGGGTTACAAATAATCTTCCCCCTAACAGCAGCCTGATGATTTATTGCTAATCTAGCCAACCTAGCCCTTCCACCCCTCCCAAACCTTATAGGAGAACTAATAATTATTACCACACTATTTAACTGATCCCCATGAACAATTGTTCTTACCGGAGTAGGGACACTAATCACAGCCGGCTACTCTCTCTACCTATTCCTCATGTCCCAACGAGGTCAAGCGCCAAACCACATTGTAGGCCTCCCACCATTCCACACCCGAGAACACCTATTAATAGCACTACACCTTGTCCCAGTCATTCTTCTGATTGCAAAACCAGAAATTATATGAGGCTGATGCTACTAGTAAGTATAGTTTAACTAAAAATATTAGATTGTGATTCTAAAGACAGAGGTTAAAATCCTCTTACTCACCGAGAAAGGCCAGAGGCAATAAGCACTGCTAATACTTGTACCCACGGCTAAATTCCGTGGCTTTCTCGCGCTTCTAAAGGATAACAGCTCATCCATTGGTCTTAGGAACCAAAAAGTCTTGGTGCAAATCCAAGTGGAAGGTATGCATCCAACACCCCTAATCTTATCTTCCTCACTTATCCTAGTTATCATCACCCTACTATATCCACTTTTCACCTCACTAAGCCCAAACCCCCTTGGCCCAAAATGAGCAACCCTACATGTAAAAACTGCTGTAAGCTCCGCATTTTTCATTAGCCTTATTCCACTCGTATTATTCCTCGACCAAGGTGCTGAAACCATTGTCACAAACTGACACTGAATAAACACCACCATATTTGACATCAACATCAGCTTCAAATTTGACCACTATTCACTCATCTTCACCCCAATCGCTCTCTATGTAACCTGATCCATTCTTGAATTTGCATCATGATACATGCACTCAGACCCATTCATAAACCGATTCTTCAAATATCTACTAACATTCCTGGTAGCCATAATCATTCTAGTAACCGCCAACAACATATTCCAACTGTTTATTGGATGAGAAGGAGTTGGAATTATATCCTTCCTTCTAATCGGGTGATGATATGGACGGGCAGACGCCAACACAGCAGCCCTGCAGGCCGTAATCTACAACCGAGTAGGAGACATCGGACTAATTATAAGCATAGCCTGATTTGCAATAAACCTAAACTCATGAGAAATTCAACAAATCTTCTTTTTATCAAAAGACTTTAACACAACCCTCCCATTAATCGGACTAATCCTAGCAGCAACTGGAAAATCCGCCCAATTCGGACTCCATCCATGACTTCCCTCCGCCATGGAGGGCCCTACACCAGTCTCTGCCCTACTCCACTCTAGCACGATAGTCGTAGCAGGAATCTTCCTGCTGATTCGACTTCACCCAATCATAGAAAATAATGAACTTGCCCTGACAATCTGCCTATGCCTGGGGGCCCTCACCACACTATTTACAGCTGCATGTGCCCTAACCCAAAACGACATCAAAAAAATCGTAGCTTTCTCTACATCTAGCCAACTAGGACTAATAATGGTTACAATTGGCCTAAACCAACCACAACTAGCATTCCTTCATATCTGCACACACGCCTTCTTCAAAGCAATACTATTCCTATGCTCTGGATCAATTATCCACAGCCTCAACGACGAACAGGACATCCGAAAAATAGGAGGCCTACAAAACCTCATACCATTTACCTCAACCTGCCTAACAATTGGCAGCCTGGCCCTAACAGGAACCCCCTTCCTAGCAGGATTCTTTTCAAAAGATGCCATCATCGAAGCCCTAAACACCTCTTACCTAAACGCCTGGGCCCTAACCCTTACACTCATCGCCACCTCCTTTACTGCCGTTTACAGCTTCCGAGTCGTATTCTTTGTTACCATGGGAACACCACGATTCCTACCCCTCTCACCAATCAATGAAAATGACCCAGCAGTAATTAACCCAATTAAACGACTTGCTTGAGGAAGCATCATCGCAGGACTTATTATTACATCAAACTTCCTACCATCAAAAACACCAATCATAACCATGCCCACCACCCTAAAAATTGCCGCCCTTGCAGTTACAATTACTGGGCTATTAATTGCCATAGAGCTCGCCTCAATAACTAACAAACAATTCAAAATCCACCCAACAATCCACCTCCACCACTTCTCAAACATACTTGGCTATTTCCCCTCAATTGTCCACCGACTAATACCAAAACTAAACCTAACCATGGGACAATTAGCCGCCACCCAAATAGTAGACCAAACATGATTTGAAGCTGCAGGACCAAAAGGGGCCTCTTTAACCCAAATCAAGATGGCCAAAACTATTAGTGACGCCCAACGAGGAATAATTAAAACATATTTAACAATCTTCCTACTCTCCACAGCCCTAGCTATTATCCTGGCTACAATTTAAACCGCTCGAAGAGTACCACGACCCAAACCACGAGTCAACTCTAACACCACAAATAAAGTCAAAAGCAACACCCACGCACAAATTACTAACATCCCGCCACCAGACGAATATATTTCAGCAACCCCACTAGTATCCCCACGCAGCACAGAAAACTCCTTCAAACCATCAACAACTACCCAAGACCCCTCATACCAATTCTCTCAAAATAACCCAACCATTAACCCAACACCAAGCACATACACTAAAATATACCCAACCACAGACCGATCCCCCCAAGCCTCGGGAAAAGGCTCAGCAGCCAAGGCTGCCGAATACGCAAACACCACAAGCATTCCACCTAAATAAATTAAAAAAAGAACCAAAGATAAAAAAGACCCCCCATGACTAACCAACACCCCACACCCAACTCCAGCCGCTATTACCAAACCAAGCGCCGCAAAATAAGGTGCAGGATTAGAAGCCACAGCAACCAAACCAATAATTAAAGCTATCAACAGCAAAGATACGAGATAAGTCATAATTCTCACTCGGATTTTAACCGAGACCAGTGACTTGAAGAACCACCGTTGTTATTCAACTATAAGAACCCTTAATGGCAAGCCTACGAAAAACACACCCCCTAATTAAAATCGCCAACGACGCACTAGTCGACCTCCCAGCCCCATCAAACATTTCAGTATGATGAAACTTTGGGTCCCTACTAGGATTATGCTTAATTACCCAAATCCTAACAGGACTCTTCCTAGCAATGCATTATACCTCCGACATTTCAACCGCTTTCTCATCAGTAGCCCACATTTGTCGGGACGTTAACTATGGGTGACTAATCCGAAACATACACGCCAACGGAGCATCATTCTTTTTCATCTGCATCTACCTCCACATCGCCCGAGGACTATATTACGGATCATACTTATACAAAGAAACTTGAAACATTGGAGTCATTTTATTTCTCCTAGTAATAATGACAGCCTTCGTCGGTTACGTCCTTCCATGAGGACAGATATCATTCTGAGGTGCCACCGTTATTACAAACCTCCTATCCGCCGTCCCATATGTTGGAGATGCCCTAGTCCAATGAATCTGAGGAGGCTTCTCAGTTGACAATGCAACCCTAACCCGGTTTTTTGCCTTCCACTTCCTGCTTCCGTTCATCGTCGCAGCTGCAACAATTCTACACCTGCTATTTTTACATGAAACAGGGTCAAACAACCCTATAGGACTCAACTCCGACGCAGATAAAATTTCATTCCACCCCTACTTCTCCTACAAAGACCTTCTGGGATTCGTAGTTATACTACTAGCACTAACATCTCTAGCACTATTTTCCCCAAACCTGTTAGGAGACCCAGAAAACTTTACACCAGCAAACCCTCTAGTCACCCCACCACACATCAAACCCGAATGATACTTCCTATTTGCCTACGCCATCCTCCGATCCATCCCAAACAAATTAGGAGGAGTTCTAGCACTTCTATTTTCAATTTTAGTTCTAATAGTAGTCCCAATCCTACACACATCAAAACAACGAGGACTAACATTCCGACCAATCACCCAATTCCTCTTTTGAACCCTAGTTGCAGACATACTTATTCTAACATGAATTGGGGGAATGCCAGTAGAACACCCATTTATCATTATTGGACAAATTGCATCAGTATTATACTTTGCCCTATTCCTAATTCTCATCCCAATAGCAGGATGACTAGAAAACAAAGCGCTCGAATGAGCTTGCCCTAGTAGCTTAGTTTTAAAGCATCGGTCTTGTAATCCGAAGATCGGAGGTTAAAATCCCCCCTAGCGCCACCAGAAAAAAGAGATTTTAACTCTCACCCCTGACTCCCAAAGCCAGGATTCTAAATTAAACTATTTTCTGCACGTATTATGGTGTAGTACATATATGCATAATATTACATTAATGTATTAGTACATTTATGTATTATAACCATTAAATTATTTTGACCATAAAGCAAGTACTAATTATACAAACGGTACATTTACATAATATTTAAGATAACAAATTATTACTAAGAACTAACATTATGGGAGCAGCCAAATATTATTGTTCTCAGATTTTTACTTTGTTAAAACAACTAACAATTTAATATCTAAAATATTAATGTAGTAAGAAACCACCAACCAGTTTATATAAATGTTAAATATTAATGATAGGGTCAGGGACAATATTCGTGGGGGTAACACTTAGTGAATTATTACTGGCATCTGGTTCCTATTTCAGGGCCATAAAATCCATTATTCCACTTTAAGATAATTATACTGGCATCTGATTAATGGTGTAGTACATACTCCTCGTTACCCCCCAAGCCGAGCGTTATTTTATATGCATAGGGTATCTCTTATTGGTTTTCCTTTCATATACATCTCAGAGTGCAGGCTCAATTATAATTGAAGGTGGAACATAATGGTCGCTAATAATATAAGTTAATGATCGAAAGACATAACTCAAGAATCACATATATTTATGTCAAGTGCATAATATATCCTTATTCAACAGTCTATTATACTATATGCCCCCGTTTTTGCGCGACAAACCCCCTTACCCCCTACGCCCGGCAAATCCTGTATCCCTGTCAAACCCCGAAACCAGGGAGGACTAAGCCTAAGCGCATCAAAGTTAACAAGTTATGGTAGCAGTTAACTTATGCCATCACATATTATATATAATACATGAATATTTTTTGTACATAAAATTTGTAACCCAAAATCTCGTATTAAAAACTTAGAAAATGGCCCGAATACTAAATTTTCCAACACTGC